CTTTATCCGTTAATAATTCGATTTAGATAAAATCATGAACCAAATTCGGTTATTTTAACTTATTCTTAGCCTTAATAACCATATCAACATGAATTTTTTTGTGAATCATCAATTCCAATTAGAATTGGATAGATGAATTTTTTAAAAGAGCGATTCAAGGAACAAGCGATTCCCCCTCCTTACCAGTTGCTCCTCAGACTGAATACTCTCATTCTATAAAACGAATCTTATTCGTGGATCTTATCTTGTTAGTCAGATTGATTTTTAAAATTAAAAAATCAATATTTTGTACTTTTCGAATTTCTATATGCATATGCAGTAAACGACTACAATATTCATTTTAATTAATTTTATTTCTTATTTTTTTATCTTTATTCTTTCATTTTATTTCTTTTTTTCTTTATTAGATTTTCCTTTATTATTCTATTTCTTTTGCCTTCAGATGAATAGAATATGAACTAAAACCCCAGAATATGTCTTTTCACAGGCCAAAGCAAGAAAGACACTTCAAATATTTTATTCTATTTACTTTTTATTTACTTTTTATCTGTCAGAAAAGAAAAAGGGTATTTCCTCTTATTTAATTCAATGCAATATTAAATAATAATAGGAAACTTTCCATGAAATTTTTTTTTAGTTATTCTGCATTATATTGTCTTGGTGTAATAAAAATATTGTGTATGCATCGATATGGAAAGACTTGGTCCATGAAACCATTATCTGATAGATATATAAATTTGATTATCTATTTATACATAAAAGATAAATCTTATATACGTATAAAACTATCAATATAAAATGGATCTTTTGGTCTGGAATTAAAGAAAGATATTTTAAATCTTTCTTATATGTCTTATGTTGTCACTTCAAAAAAACTTTTCTGCGGAAGAAGGGAATAGTGATTTATTCCTATTTATTCCTATTTATTCCTATACCTATAGAATAACTAGGGACAAAAACAAGAAAATTGAATCAGAAATATCGACAAATTTTTTCAGAGTCTAATAAAAAAAATATGAAAATTAAAGAAAAAGCGGATAGCGGATCTACTGTTCCAATTTCATTATATCGAATTTTCATATTCATAATAGTAAATAGAGTTATGATTCAATGGGTTAGGTCCACTTACTTTTTCTTTTGTTGATTTCGAATCTAAACTTTACGGTTAATTTCATTTTCGCAATTTAAGAACCAGCTTATCTCAGTATAATATAATCTCAGTATAATATAATAAACAAATCTTCAACTTTATAACTATAATTCTTATACTAAAATTCATTCTAAAATTATATAATAATATAGAAATTTTAGAATGAATTATTAGAGTTTTTTGTTTATTTTTCTTTTTATTACAAATATCAACAACATCTCTATTGTCCTTTCAAATCAAATAAAAATACTACCGCTGGAGTTTTTTTGAAAAAAAAAGGCCAAAGCCCTTTATCGGATTTGAACCGATGACTTACGCCTTACCATGGCGTTACTCTACCACTGAGTTAAAAGGGCCCATTTGATCCAATTCAGGAATGAGCCACTATGCGGACAACATATATCTAGGGAACTAGATTATAAATCAAATCTATGTAAAGTAAATATATTTATTATTAATTAAATTCAAATTAATAAGTATATATATATTATTAATATAGTATAGTCGGCGATAGAGATATGCCCATCCCCCTTACTTACCAATGAGGTAATCAATGAATGAAAGCGGAAGAAGTGGGGGTTAACCCTCCTTTACGGCTTGCTGGGAAATCAATCATTCCATTCCTTGAAAGGAAAGAATCTTTCGTATTATTTCTATTCTTCTATTCTATTTCTTCGATTTCTATTATTTTATCTATTTTATTATTTTTTTTTTTTATTATATTTTATTCTATTTATATATTATTTTATATATTATTTTAAATATTTAAAAATAAAATAAAAACAAAATAATTAGTAAAAAAAAATAATTAATAAAAAAAAAAAAAAAAATAATAAAAATTCCAATTGATATTAGAATGAATAATTCATGAATATAAATGACGAATCAAAAATAATCATGAAAGACGGAAAGATCTTTCAAATCTAATTAGACTATTTCGTTATATTGACAATTTCAAAAAATTGTTCATACTATGAGCATAATATGCTGACGGTCGGGCAACTGTGCCCCCATCGTCTAGTGGTTCAGGACATCTCTCTTTCAAGGAGGCAGCGGGGATTCGACTTCCCCTGGGGGTAGGGTATTATGAAAGGAAGTTGATCATGGATTTTTAATATAAAATATATTAAGTTAATATAAATAAAATATATTAAGTTAATATAATAAGTCTGGAGTTGATTCTTCCTGGGTCGATGCCCGAGCGGTTAATGGGGACGGACTGTAAATTCGTTGGCAATATGTCTACGCTGGTTCAAATCCAGCTCGGCCCAATAATTCACTGATCCACCACGAAATGGTATAACCCCTTTGTTCTCTTGAAATGCTTGATACGTAAAAAAGCGGACAAAAGTAAAAATTTCTGATATATTTTTACCTGTTATTTATTATTTATTTGATTTGCTCTATTTTTTTTTTTCCACAAATTCGGATCTTGCTCTTGATCCAGATTCATATCAGGATTTGTAAGTATAAAGTCTAAGAAAAAGAGAAATGTAAAGAAAAAAGACTCTTTTTTCATTGAAAGATTGATTATCAATCGATTTGGATTTGACATAATGAAAAAATGAGTAGTAATCCGTGTCGTTATCGCTAAAGTTTATATCCATGTGTTTAGCAATAGAAAACTCACGTCTCTGTTACAACGTGGCAATTCCAATCTAAAATCTAACTAGAAAGGGTTTGAATGAAATCATAAGAATATGTATGCTCTATACTTTATTTCATTTCTCTGGGATTGTAGTTCAATTGGTCAGAGCACCGCCCTGTCAAGGCGGAAGCTGCGGGTTCGAGCCCCGTCAGTCCCGACAGATCAAAATTCAATAATTTACTAAAATATATATATATCCAATTCTCTCTCCATTTTCTGTCAAACGAGGACAAATAGTATAATTTCATTTCAAAAGGGAACCTTATTTCCATTTCTTTCTTTTTCTTTTTTATTATTTTTTCTTATTTCTATTCTTATTTCTATTTCTTTTTTTCTATTTATTTTCCTATTTATTTTCGTTTTTCAGTTCTTATCAAAGCAAATAGAAATATGGGAATTTTCAGTTCTTCAACTAGTACTGATTGATAAAGACATATATGGATTAGTGCAATCATAGATAACATTATACTCAGGATTCCAAGAGATACCATACTGAGTTTGACTTTTTTGATTTCTACCGATTCGTGTAATGAAATCGAATCGAGTACCATATCTTTCGTGGCAGTCCATACACAAATCGAATTTTTATTTATACGATACAAATAAAATTGAATTTGGTAGAATATTCGATCTTTTTTATACTGTACTTGCCCTTGTCTTTATCACACTTTTTTTTTGTTTTACTTACAATAAGATTAGATCATTAACAAAGAGTTTAGAACTTTATTCCCCTTTCTCCATTTTGCTTCTATTGTTTCTTTGTTTGGGTTTGTTTATAACGAGTCGAAGTCTCAAAATAAAAAAACACGGTTAGATGAGACTTCGACAAATGGATTGTACTAAGGAAGGCGCAAATTTTATAGAAAAAAAAGAATGGAAAAGAATGAAAAATAAAGTAAAAAAAAATTCTCGATTATACCAGGAATCCATTTTTGGATTCGGTATGGATAAACGATCTTTCTATGTTATACTATTCAATTATCAACGATAAATCGATTTGATAGCTCCGATATTGTTATTCATGATATTGATTCGATTCGATATCATCGAGATGGAATTCATATCATTGAATTTAGAGGCGAAAGATTTATCATCTCTATGGGATTAAATCCCGAGTTATTGCAAAGTAAGGAAAAACGAAAGAGTGAGACTATGGAAGTAAATATTCTCGCATTTATTGCTACTGCGCTGTTCATTCTTGTTCCTACTGCCTTTTTACTTATAATATACGTAAAAACTGTCAGTCAAAGTGATTAATTTGAATGAAACTTGACTTCTTAGTTCTTATTAATATCATCTTAGTTCTTATTAATATCATCTTAGTTCTTATTAATATCGGCGATTAGAAAATGAAAAGGATTCCAATTTCGCCGTTTTAGATGAAATGAGCGGACTAGAATCAGCAGTATTCTATGAGATCGGATAGTATGGTAGAAAGAAAACTTTTCTTTCTACCATACTATCTATTTTTGTTATTCTAGTGTATACAGTTGTACTATATACAAATATATACTTAAATAAAAATATACTTAATGTAGATCAATCTAGAATATCATCTTTCTATCCATATTCATATATCTAGAAATCAATTATCTCTATGTAATGTACATAAAGCCCCAATTCTATTTCTTTTTTCTTCATTTGTGTTGATTCCAATTAATCTGAAATAGTCGAAAAGCAACTCTTACTCTTACAATTCGAATTCCTAGATTTCTGATTATTTTCAATAGAAATTACGGAATCGCATTTAACGAAAGAATAAAATAAATGAAAAGGAAAAAAAAAGAGTCTGGGCATATAAACATATAAATAAAAGAACATATATATTAAAAAAAGAAAATCAAGAAATCTTTTTTTACCATTTTGAAGAAGAAGGCAGAAGTAATTGATTGAGCAGTTAACAGATCATCCAAGGAAAAGAATTCTATAAAAACCTTTTCCGGTGTCGAGGAAAAAGATTAGTAAAGTAAACCTCACAGATTTTTTAATCTTTTAAAGATTTGAATCATGATATGAAATGAGTCAAGTCAATAAAATATAGCATAAATCCAATTTTTAAAATAAAATAAAAATAAAATAAAATAATAAAACAAATACTAAACTAAGCACTAAGTGCGCAATATGTGACTTGTCGAAGAAGATAAGATATCTTAGATTAAAAGGGTATTATTCATATATTATTAATATATTATTCATAGAATACATTACTCCACCCGAATATAATCGAATATAATGAAGATCCTTTTAATTCAATTGAATTTGAATTCAATTTCAATAGTTAAATTAAAAAAGTCTTTGCAGAACGATCTCTAAAAGAATCGGTACAGTTTGATTTCTGAACTCAATTAATAGTATCCTTAGAGTCCACTTCTTCCCCATACTACTAGTGAAAGAGAAAATGTAAAGACTACCATTAAAGCAGCCCAAGCGAGACTTACTATATCCATGTGAATTATGTCTCCTATCTATATGAATATGAAAGAAATTTTCCATTATTCTTCACTAATACTAATAATAATAGAATCGCCGGCACAGAGTCAAAAAAGGGATTTTGCCCAATACCATTGATGAAAGAATTCAAGAAATAGAATGAATTAGAAGAAATTCTTCTATATTGCAATTGCAAGAAATTCTTATAGGATTGCTAGTAGAATTGGAAAAGATTAAACACAAGGACAAAGAAAAACAAAATAAGGGCAAAACCCTGGGAAGTTGGAAGTGTTAATAAAATCTTACTAAGATAGAAGATTAATAAGACTAAGATATAAGATTAATAAGACCTAGTCTTTATTTTGTTGTTCTTCATTAAGTAAAAAATCGAAAAGTCTAGAATCAAAATGGATCGTTATCTATTACATACTCCTATTTCGTTTTTTTTTACATAGCCCTTTCTATTTGATCTAATCCTTAACGTTTCTCGATTTTCTCTGGAAAACAATTTGAAGACAACCTACTCCATTCTTGACTAGGAATTACCTAAACCAAAAAGAAATTCTTTCTTTTTGTACGTTATATAAAAATAGAAAAGTAAAAATGTATGTAAAAAAATAGAATAGATATGTATAAGTAAAATCCAATTATCTATTCAATCGATATTAGATTGATTAAATTCCTAAGTACTTAAGAATTTTTATAAATTTGTATACAAAGTATCTTCCGCGCTTTCCACAACTACTAATTCGATTTTCTATCCCGCCATTCAATCAAGAAACAGTCCCTATACATTAGTAGTAAGTATTGGGCGGACTATTATATCAAGATTTACGGATTTCCTTTCATTACTATAAACTTTCCTTGACTCCTAAAGAATTTACAGTACTCTAGAAAACAGAACCCTCAGATGTTTAGAATCAAGGGAGTATCAAGAGTCCTTTTCCTCCGACTTCTTCTGTTGTGGACAAATTTGACAAATTATATCAACAAAACATAAAATAATGGGTATTTTGCGTCTTTTGTTAATCAGGCGACACCCGGATTTGAACCGGGGAAAAAGGATTTGCAGTCCCCCGCCTTACCGCTCGGCCATGTCGCCAAAGTGCTAAAAAAAAGAGACGAAAATATTCCCTTTCCCTTTTTACTTGCATCTTGAAACATCTTTAAATCCCATTTTTTTAATCTTAATCCCTTTAAATGAATTTAAATGAAAAATGAATTTAAATGAAATATAAATAAAAGAAATCCTTCCTTGTTTTTGATTTGGATTGGATCTATCTTTTCGATTAATTTTTATAGTATCTTAAAACATATACTATCTAAACTTAAACCATAAAATAAAATAGGGAAATGCCTTCCCCGAAATAAAAAACCAAATGTCAATTTTCATTCACAAAAGGAGACAAATTGGAACCATTAACTATTGAATGTGAATTCATAAACAATTCTTGGATTTGAATCTCCAATTGTATTTCTCTAATGCTAGGGATAGCAGAAAATTGAAATTGATATGTAAGTAAGGAATCAGTATTGATTCTTTTCAATAAAAAAAATCCTTCTCAATTTCAATTATAACAACAATTAGGAATATATGTAAACCCCAGACTGTAAATTCTTACACAGATAACTAATCGAATATCGGATCTGTCCATAATTCTGAGAGAAAATAGAACTTTTGATAGGGCATGACACGTGATGTCCAGAATAGATAGAACTGCAATATAATATAAAAAGAGAGACGCATATAGATAGCTATATATATCCGTATAGGGTTAAAAAAGGCCTTCTTTATCTTATGTTCTTATTATGCGCTTAAATCGTATTATGTGAACTCTACTACCAAAAATAGATAAAAATCTATCTCTTCTATGCAAACTATTTTGCTTTGAGCTTAACAATTCAAGTCACAAAAAAAACTACATGCTAAAAAAATCAACTTTCTATTGATTATATTGATTGTTTCTAATGATTAGGTCTTTACTTTAGCTCATCGAACAGATCAAATCCCGAATCTAGTTATTTTACCGGTATCTGTTATCCAATCGTATTGGAATATTAATATCATAGTATTGGAATATTAATATCATAGTATTGGAATATTAATATCATAATAATAGTCGAAATGGAATCATTTTTTGGTTTGCTATTCTATACGAAACTCCATAAGTCTAACTCAGTTAAGTAAAATTGCTCAATTTCGAATTTCGTTCCAATTGGATCTGTTGCAAATTCCAATTGGAATAGAAAATTCTCTTTATCTTTATTCCCC